TATTACAATTTATAAGGGAAAACGGCGATTTAGTTTTTCAATGTTTTTTCACATAACATACATAGGGCGGTTGTTCCATTTTATTTGTTTTCTCAATTTATTCTTTTTTTCAATACTAATATTGACAACAGTGTATCAAATAAATATAATCCGATCGTGAATAAATGGATCCATTTACTTATGTTAATTATAGGCTTCATTTAATTTATCAAATGGTGGATTTTCTACGATACAAACAAGGAATCCCTTATTTGTTTGATTATGATTGAAAGGTAATTAATTGAATTTGAATTGAGAGGTAAATAAAAAACGAAATAATACATACATATATATTAATAAAAAAATTGAATATAGAATAATGTATAATGGATAACATAGTAAATAGTGGATATCAAGGGGTGGTCTATCATTTTTTATTTTTTGTCAGAAAATTTTTTGTTTATCTGTTCATTTTTATGTTGAGAATCTATTCGCTTTCGATATTTTGAGTTTTTTCCATTTTTGAATGTCTAATATTTTTTTAGACAATTCAATCTTTTATTTGTGTTGTTTTTATTGCGATTGGATATACACACCCATCCTATTTATAAATTTAATAAATAAATAGTATTTGGGGTTGCTAACTCAATGGTAGAGTACTCGGCTTTTAAGAGCGACTCCATTTTTTACACATTTCTATGAAGCAATTGGTTCGTCCATACCATTGGTAGAGTTTGTAAAACCACGACTGATCCAGAAGGGAATGAATGGAAAAAGTAGCATGTCGTATCAATCAATCACGAATTCGAAAAGTATTTCACTCTTATATGTATCCGGTCCAAATTTTTGTTTGAATTCTTGGCTCGGAACAAAAAAATTCAGTTGGGTTTCATTTATAAAGGGATAGAGCTTGGCGGCTCTAATTATAGGGAAACAAAAAGTAACGAGCTTTCATTTATTTTGTATTTGAATGATTACCCCATCTAATTATACGTTAAAAAGAGGTTAGTGCTTTATGTGGGAAAAGCTTTTCCTGTGAATGGATTATTTATTTTTATTATGAGTCCTAACTATAAAGCAATTTTCCATTAAATTTGGGGATAGCGAGAAATGTGTATGTGTAAAAGAAAGAGTATATTGATAAAGATATTTTTTTTCCAAAATCAAAAGAGTGATTGGGTTGAAAAAAATAAAGGATTCCTAACTAGCTTGTTATCCTAGAACAAAAATTAGGTGGAAAAAGCGATTAGAGCGAGTCCGTTGATAGGTTTTGCTTGTTTTCTAGGTATCTATATACAATATATAGAATTCGTTTTTTATTTATATATTCAAATTTATATATATATAGAATTCCCTATTTTGACCATATCGCACTATGTATCATTTGATAATCCAATGAATCTCTGATTCTTTATTTGACTAAATAGGATTTTTTAAAATGGAGGAATATCGCGTATTTTTAGAACTCCATAGATCTCGCCACCGGGACATCCTATACCCGCTTTTTTTTCGGGAGTATATTTATGGACTCGCTTATAGTCGTAGATCCATTTTTGTGGAAAATGTAGGTTATAATAATAAATTTAGTTTACTAATTGTAAAACGTTTAATTACTCGAATGTATCAACAGACTCATTTGATCATTATTGTTAATGATTCTAACAAAAATCCTTTTTGGGGTTATAACAATAATTATTATTCTCAAATAATATTCGAAGGTTTTGTTGTCGTTCTAGAGATTCTATTTTCTCTACAATTATATATATCTTCCTTAAAAGAGTTAGAAATCGTAAAATTTTATCAAAATTTGGGATCAATTCATTCCATTTTTCCTTTTTTCGAAGATAAATTTATATATTTCAATTATAAGTCAGATATAAGAATACCCTATCCTATCCATCTGGAAATCTTGGTTCAAATCTTTCGATATTGGATAAAAGATGTCTTTTTCTTTCACTTATTAAGGTTGTTTTTTTATTACTATTGTGACGAGAACAGTTTTTTTACTCCAAAAAAATCGATTTCTACTTTTTTTTTTAAAAGTAATCCAAGATTTTTCTTACTACTATATAATTTATATGTATGGGAATACGAATCTATCTTTCTTTTTCTACGTAATAAATCCTCTCAGTTACGATTGAAATATTTTCGCGTTTTTTTTGAGCGAATTTTTTTCTATGAAAAAATAGAACATCTTGCAGAAATATTTGTTAAGAATTTCTCATATACCTTATCATCCTTCAGGGATCCTTTCATCCATTATGTTAGATATCAAGGAAAATCAATTCTGGTTTCAAAGAATACGCCTCTTTTGATAAATAAATGGAAATACTATTTTATCTATTTATGGCAATGTCATTTTGATATTTGGTCTCAACCAAGAACGATCGATATAAACCAATTATCCCAGCATTCATTTCACTTTTTGGGTTATTTTTTAAGTATTAGGCTAAATCTTTCAGTGGTACGAAGTCAAATGTTACAAAATTCATCTCTAATAAAAATTGTTATGAAAAAGCTT